ATGAATTGATTTGATAGATCAGAAATTGTTATTCATAATATTGATCTGATTCAGTATCATCGGGATGCAATTCATTCCGTTGAATTTGCAGGAGTCAATTTTATCATCTCTATGGGATTAGATCCCGAGTTATTGCGAAACAAAAGAAGATTAGATTATGGAAGTCAATATTCTCGCACTTATTGCTACTGCACTGTTCATTCTAGTTCCTACTGCTTTTTTACTTATCATCTATGTAAAAACAGTCAGCCAAAATGATTAATTTGAATGAAACTTGAATTATTATTAGTTCTTATCGATGATTCAAGAAATGAAAGAAAGGGATTCAAACTCGAAATCTTAAATAAAATGATTAGGCTGGAATAAGAAGTATCGTAGTAAGTATCTAAGCTGGTGTGGTAGAAAGAACTATATATATAGTTCTTTCTACCACACCAGCTATAGTATTGTTTTTATTATTATTATATATAGATCAAATTACAATATGTATGTACATATATTAGATGTACATATAGATAGCACTCTATTTCTTTTAGTTTGATTTCCCAAGTCATTGATTGAACAATTAACGGATGATCCGCGGAGTTAAGTTATACAGTAACTTCTTTGGATTTGTAAAAGGAGTAGAGCAGACCCTGTCCATTTTTCATGCTTAAACATGAGATGAATCAAAAAAAGCATAAAAACTTTTCTAGTAGTCTAAAACAAATGTTAAATGTGTGATATGTGGATCGCTCAACAGAAGAAAGATCTCATTTTATTATGTGTCGGATCTCTTTGGCCAATCACTAATCGCTTCGTTTCCGATAGAAAGAAAATATGTATTGTCGTAATAGCAGAACGACTTTCTTTTAGAAAGGTAAAAGAAAAAGGGAAATAAATAAAGAAAAAAAAAAAATAGTATTAGTTTTTCTTATTGTAATATCCATAATTATGATAAGAGCTGATTCACTAAAATAGAATATTTCGGAAAAATTAGGTTGGAAAAAATCGCCTATCATGTGTAGATTTGAGTTTCGAAATACAATTATGGTAATCATTCATTACTGTATTCCAGTACAATTTGGAAGACATTTTTCTTTTTTTAGGGCTTCGCAAAATGATCAATAAAGAATTGATACGGTTCGATTGAGCAATTAGTAGTGCCCAGCCTTAGAGTCCACTCCTTCCCCATACTACAAGTGAAAGGGAAAATGTAAAGACTACCATTAAAGCAGCCCAAGCAAGACTTACTATATCCATGTGAATTATGTCCCCTATTTCTATGAAGGAATTATTCTATTATTGATTAATAATCATAGTGGAATCAATAGCGCAGAGTCAAAATAGGTAAGACTATTTATTGATGAACCAATTCAATGAATACACTCGTAACAAATTTCTATATTTTAGGGTTTCTGGTAAAATCAGGAAGCATTTAGTACAAATACAATGATACACAGGTCTTTTCCTTGGAAATATCAAAGGAATGCTTCTACTTCTATATGGAGCATGTAAGAATAGTAAGACTTATTGTTTGTTTTGCTATTAATGCCTTTCCTTACTAAGCAAAAAGCATAAAAATATACCATCACGATAGATAACTATCTATCAGATACCTCTATTTCCTATTTGATCTAAGCTTACTGTCTTTCTTTCTGTGAAAAAATCAGGAAAACCCACCACCACTATTAATTAAGACATTCTTTTTTTTTCAACTTTAACCTTTACTCTTTTAATACCAGACGGAGTCACGAGACACTACTTTGAATACGGGTAATTTAAGAGATCTTGTTATTATAGTCTTTCGTATAATCTCTTCTTCAATTCTAGTAGCAAAAACAGAGTGTCCCTTAGGAACCTTTGGATACCGAAATTTCCGACCTTAGTTCTGGATCCCGGAATTGGCTCTCACCATTTATTTGATTCAATTGAATCAAATAAATGGTGAGAGCCAATCATGAAATTAATAAGTGAGAGTTGCTTGATCTCTATTCATACCGATTTTGGCTACACCTAAATTTTGAGAAAAAAAAATGACAGTCTTTTATAAAACCTACGCCATGGGTTATCAAAATCGAGTATTGACACGCCCACTTAGCCCTTTGCCTCTGTTTTTTGCTCCGCAAGAATTCGTCAAATTAGATTGGCAAGATAGGAAAGAAATCAAAAATCTTTTGTTGATCAGGCGACACCCGGATTTGAACTGGGGATAAAGGATTTGCAGTCCCCTGCCTTACCACTTGGCCATGCCGCCAAATTCGGTCCAAAACGGATAAAAATATTATCTATATTCTAATTCTATTACTCACTCCTTTTTTCTCTTGAATATCATTGTACTTATCCTTTTTTAAATTGAAAAAGAAATTCCTGTTTTTTATTGGATCTAGTTTAGATTCTTCTCTTCGATTGATTGTATCTTAAAATATACATCGCTTAAAAACATCCCTTGTCCTTTATATTGAGAGTAGAAAAAATGGATTTCCGGTCACAGACTGCAAAATTCAGGACAAATTGGAAC